AATCAAGGTACTTATATAAATAACAGTGAATTATTTATAAGCCTATGGGTCCTAAGATTAAAAAAATAAACAAATATATATATAAAATTTTATATTTAATATAAAACAATTATATAAATTAATAATTAATTATATGTAATTAATTATTATATAAATAATTTATATATATATATATAAATACATATATATATATATATATATTAAAATATTATATATAATATATATATTAATATTTTATTTTTAAATTTAATTAATTTATTGGAATTATAAAAATAAAATTGTAAATTTAAAATTTTATATTAAAAAATTATTTTATTTTAGTTAATATTTTTATTATTATATTATTTTACATGTAAATTTTTGTATGAATATATTTTTATTTTTAAATAAATAAAATAATTAATTTATTCGCAGTAAATATAATTAAAAAAAAAAAGAAATTTTGTTTTAGTAATTATTAAAATATTGGTAAAATTTGTGCCAGCTACCGCGGTTATACAAATAATATAAATAAAAAATTTTTGATAATAATTAAATTGTAAAATAAAATTTTAAAGTAATTATAAATTTATTAGGTGAAATTTTTAAATTTATTAATTTATTAATTTATAGGGGATTGAAGTTAAAAAAATTTAAATATAAACTAGGATTAGATACCCTATTATAAAAATTAAATTAAAAATATCAAAGTAGTAGTAGTTATATTCTTAAAATTTAAAAAATTTGGCGGTATTTTAGTCTATTTAGAGGAATCTGTTTTATAATTGATAATCCACATTGAACCTTACTTAAATTTGTATAATTTGTATATCGTCGTCATCAGAATATATTATAAGATATAATTTTCTTGATATTATAAAAAATAAAATGTCAGATCAAGGTGCAGTTTATATTTAAGTAAAAATGGATTACAATAAATTTATTTATATGAATAATTTTTTGAAATAAGAATTTGAAAGTGGATTTAAAAGTAATAAAAAAGAGATTATTTTTATGATTTTAGCTCTAAAATATGTACATATTGCCCATCGTTCTTATTTTTAAAATAAGATAAGTTGTAACATAGTAGATGTACCGGAAGGTGTATCTAGAAAGACAATTTAAAGCTTAAAAAGTAAAGTATTTCATTTACATTGAAAAGAAATTTGTGCAATTCAATTTAAGTTGAATTTAAATTTTATTTATTAATATTAAATTTTTAAATAATTTTAATAAAAATAATTTTAAAATTTTTATTTTTAGTATTTTTTAAAGAAAAAATAATTTTAATAATAGTTTATTAGTATTGTAAAATAAAATTGAAATAATTTGAAAAATTTTTATTTGAAAAGAAAATTTAATTTATTGTACCTTGTGTATCAGGGTTTATTAAATAATTAATAATTATATTTATTTTTTTCGAATTTTAAAGATTTAATTATATAAAAAAGTTATTGTAGAATAATTATTTTAAATATATAATTAGAAATGAAATGTTAATCGTTTTAAAATATATCTAGTTTTTTTAGAAATAAATTTAATTTAGATTTATAAATTTAATTAATTGATTTTATAATTATATTAAATTTATAAAATTAATATTTTAAGGGATAAGCTTTGAAATAAATTTTTAAATTTATATAAATATTTAATTAAATGTAAGCTTAAAATTAGTTATCTTTAATAAATTTGTTATAAATTATTAATTAAATAAAATTATTTATTTGTAAATTAAGTATTTTATAAAAATTTATATATGAATATAAAAAATATAGAAATTATGATAAAATTAGTATATAATAATATATAAAAATAAGTTTTTTTGAAAGGTTTAAATAAGGAATTCGGCAAATTTATATTCACCTGTTTATCAAAAACATGTCTTTTTGAATTTTATTTAAAGTCTAACCTGCCCACTGATTATTTTAAAGGGCCGCAGTATTTTGACTGTGCAAAGGTAGCATAATCAATAGTCTTTTAATTGAAGGCTTGTATGAATGGTTGAATGAGATATAAACTGTCTTTTTTAAAATTTTATAGAATTTTATTTTTTAATTAAAAAGTTAAAATAAAATTAAAAGACGAGAAGACCCTATAGATCTTTATTTTTGTTTTTTATAAATTAATAAGATTAAAAATTTTTGTAATTAGATAAAAAATTTTACTGGGGTGGTATTAAAATTTAATTAACTTTTATTTATTTTACATAAATATATGAATAATTGATCCAATTTTATTGATTAAAAAATTAAGTTACCTTAGGGATAACAGCGTAATTTTTTTTTAGAGTTCATATCGACAAAAAAGATTGCGACCTCGATGTTGGATTAAGAGTAATTTTAGGTGTAGAAGTTTAAAATTTAAGTCTGTTCGACTTTTGAATTCTTACATGATCTGAGTTCAAACCGGTGTAAGCCAGGTTGGTTTCTATCTTTAATAAATTATTATATTATAGTACGAAAGGACCTAATATAAAAAATATAAATTTTATTAATTTTAGAATAATATTAAAATTAATTACTATTTTGGCAGATTAATGCAATAAATTTAGAATTTATTTATATAATATAATTATTATAAATAGTATTGTATTTTTTAGATTATTATATAAGTTTTATTGGAAGATTATTATTAGTAATTTGTGTTTTAGTAGGGGTAGCTTTTTTAACTTTATTAGAACAAAAAGTTTTAGGATATATTCAAATTCGAAAGGGTCCTAATAAAGTGGGATTTATTGGTTTATTACAACCTTTTAGTGATGCTGTGAAATTATTTACTAAAGAAATTACTTATCCATTATTATCTAATTATATTTTTTATTATTTTTCTCCTGTTTTATCTTTATTTTTATCTTTATTAATTTGAATAAGAATACCTTATTTAATTAAATTATATTCATTTAATTTAGGGGTGTTATTTTTTTTATGTATTACTAGAATGGGGGTTTATATAGTTATAATTGCCGGGTGATCATCTAATTCTAATTATGCATTGTTAGGGGGATTACGGGCAGTTGCTCAAACTATTTCTTATGAGGTAAGATTAGCATTAATTTTATTAAGTTTTATTTTTTTAATTGGAAATTATAATTTATTAGGTTTTTATGAATTTCAAATAAATATATGATTTGTTGTTTTTTGTTTTCCTTTAATATTAGTTTGATTTGCATCTTGTTTAGCAGAAACTAATCGTACACCATTTGATTTTGCAGAGGGAGAATCAGAGTTAGTATCTGGGTTTAATGTAGAATATAGAAGAGGAGGATTTGCTTTAATTTTTTTAGCTGAGTACTCAAGAATTTTATTTATAAGAATATTATTTAGATTAATTTTTTTAGGGGGGGATATTTATAGAATATTTTTTTTTTTAAAACTTGTTATTATTTCTTTTTTATTTATTTGAGTTCGAGGAACATTACCACGATTTCGTTATGATAAATTAATGTATTTAGCTTGAAAAAGATTTTTACCTTTATCTTTAAATTATTTATTTTTTTTTATTGGGGTTAAAATTTTTGTTATATTTTTATTAATTTAATGAATTTTATTTAGTATAAAAAAAAATTAATAGAAGGATTTACTTCTTTCTTATGTTTTCAAGACATATACTATAAAAGCTTATTAATTAATTTAAGAATTTATCTCAATATTTAGAAATTAAAGGGTTAATAATAAAGTATGAGAAATATAAAATAGTTAATATTTGCCCAATTAAAATATAAGGGTCTTCAACAGGGCGGGCTCCAATTCAAGTTAATAAAGATGTAATAATTACTATATTTCAAAATAAAATTTGATTTAATGGATAAAATTGGAATCCTCGGAATTTATTTAAATGTGTAAAAGGGAGGATACTTAAAATAGCAATTGATAAAACTAAGGCAATTACTCCTCCTAATTTATTAGGGATGGATCGTAAAATTGCATATGCAAATAAAAAGTATCATTCTGGTTGAATATGAACAGGAGTAACTAATGGATTAGCTGGGATAAAATTTTCTGGGTCTATTAATAAATAATTAAATTTTCAAATAAAAGTTATTAGGATTCAGATAAAAATAATGAATCCAATTAAGTCTTTAAAAATAAAATAAGGATGAAAGGGAATTTTATTAGTATTTCTATTAATGCCTAAGGGGTTATTAGAACCAGTTTGATGCAAAAATATTAAATGAATTATAGTTAAAGCTAAAATAACAAAAGGTAAAATAAAATGAAAAGTGAAAAATCGAGTTAATGTTGCATTATCAACAGCAAATCCTCCTCAAATTCATTGAACTAAATCATTTCCTAAATAAGGAATAGCGGATAAAAGATTTGTAATTACAGTTGCTCCTCAAAAAGATATTTGACCTCAAGGTAGGACATATCCTAAAAATCCTGTAGCTATTAAAATGAATAGAATGATAATTCCTACCATTCAAGTTGGGATAAATAAAAATGAATTATAATAAATTCCTCGTCCAATATGAATAAATAAACAAGCAAAAAAGAAAGAAGCTCCGTTAGCATGGCAAATTCGTAAGAATCATCCGTTATTAACATCTCGATAAATATGGTTTACTCTGTTAAAAGCAGTTTCAATATCTGCAGTATAATGTATAGCTAAAAAAAGTCCTGTTAAAATTTGAATAATTAAACATAAGCCTAAAAGAGATCCAAAATTTCATCAAGCAGAAATATTTAATGGTGTAGGAAGATCAATTAATGAATTATTTATAATTTTTAATAAAGGATGAGTTTTTCGTAAAGGTTTATTCATTAATTTATTGGACGAAGAGGTCCATAATTTTTTTTTGTAATTTTTACAGTTATTAATAAAGTTAAAAATAAGTAATTAATTAAAATTAAGGTAATTATATTAACTGGAAAATTGTATATTTTATTTAATGAAATAATATCTTCATTTATAAAAGAATAATTTATTAAAGAGTATATTTCATTATTAAAAAGAAAATTTTCATATAATAATTTATCAAAAAATATAAATAAGATTAATAATATAATAAAATATATTCAAAATAATATATTTAATTTAATTGAAAAGGAAAATATTTCATTCGAAGATAAAGAGGTAATATAAATGAATAAAATTAATATTCCTCCAATAAAAATTAAAAATAAAATATAAGAAAATCAAAAAGTTTGAGTAAAAATTCCTATAATTATAGAAATTAAAATTGTTTGGATGAATAAAACTAAACCTATAGCTAATGGATGTTTTATTTGTATAAAAATGAATGAAATAATAAAAGATATAAATGTTAAAAATAAATAAATTTCAAGAAATAGTTTATAAAAATATTAATTTTGGGAATTAAAGATAAAGAATTTTCTTTTTTCTTGAAGTTTTAAAAAAAAATAATTTTATTTTTAGTTTACAAGACTAATGTTTTATTTAAACTATTAAAACTATAAATGGTAAATAATTTTCTTTATATTTTTTTTATATTAATATTTTTATTTAGATGTATAACTTTTATTTCTAGACGAAAACATTTATTATGTACATTATTAAGATTAGAATTTATAGTATTAATTTTATTTAGAATCATATTGTTGTATTTAAGATTTATAAAATTTGAAGGATATTTTAGAATATTTTTTTTAAGATTTTGTGTTTGTGAAGGAGTTTTAGGGTTATCAATTTTAGTTTCTATAATTCGTACTCATGGGAATGATTATTTTCAAAGATTTTCTGTATTACAATGTTAAAATTTACATTTGGGTTAATATTTATATTTTTTATATTTATATATAAAAAAATATTTTGATTAGTGCAAAATTTATTATTTTTTTTTACTTTTCTTTTTATACTTAGAATTACTTATAATTATTATTTTTGTAAGATTTCTTATTTTTTTGGAATAGATATAATTTCTTATGGATTAATTTTATTAAGTTTATGAATTTGTTCATTAATACTAATAGCTAGAGAAAAAGTAGTAAAAATAAATAATTATAGAAATTTATTTTTAATAATAATTATTTTTTTATTAATAATATTAGTATTAACTTTTAGATCTTTAAGAATATTTATATTTTATTTATTTTTTGAAAGAAGATTAATTCCTACATTATTTCTGATTTTAGGGTGAGGTTATCAACCTGAACGGATACAAGCTGGAATTTATTTATTATTTTATACTTTATTAGCTTCATTGCCTTTATTAATTGGAATTTTTTATATTGAAAGAATAAATAAAACTTTAAGAATTTATATATTAAATTATTTATATTTTTGTAATTTTAATTTTTTATATTTATGTATAGTATTTGCTTTTTTAGTAAAAATGCCTATATTTTTAGTTCATTTATGATTACCTAAGGCTCATGTTGAAGCTCCTGTATCAGGGTCAATAATTTTAGCTGGAGTTTTATTAAAATTAGGGGGATATGGATTATTGCGAATTTTTTCAATATTACAAATTTTAGGAATAAAATTTAATTTTTTTTGAATTAGAATTAGATTAATAGGAGGAGTATTAGTTAGTTTAATTTGTTTATTTCAAATAGATTTAAAATCATTAATTGCTTATTCTTCAGTAGCTCATATAGGAATCGTTTTGAGAGGATTATTAACAATAAGATATTGAGGATTAAATGGTTCTTATACATTAATAATTGCTCATGGGTTATGTTCATCTGGATTATTTTGTTTAGCTAATATTTCTTATGAACAAATAGGAAGACGAAGAATATTTATTAATAAAGGAATATTAAATTTTATACCTAGAATAGCTTTATGATGATTTTTATTATGCTTAGGAAATATAGCAGCTCCTCCAACTTTAAATTTATTAGGGGAAATTTCTTTAATAAATAGAATTGTAAGATGATCTTGGGTAACAATAATTAGTTTAGCTTTTTTGTCTTTTTTTAGAGCTGCATATACATTATATTTATTTTCTTATAGACAACATGGAAAAATTTATTCAGGAATTAATTATTTTTTTTCTGGAATAAATCGGGAGTATTTATTATTAATATTACATTGATTACCTTTAAATTTATTAATTATAAAGAGAAACTTTTGTTTATTGTGACTTTAATTTAAATAGTTTAAAAAAAATATTGATTTGTGGTGTCAATGATATGAATATTTTCATTTTAGATCATGTTTAATAATAAAATTTGTAATTATAGATTTTATATTTTATTTTTTATTAGAATGAGTTTTTTTTGTATATCAATAAAATTTTTATTGAAAGATTTAATTTATTTTATTGAATGGGAAATTATTTCTTTACATTCTATAGCTATTGTAATAACATTTTTATTTGATTGAATAAGATTAATATTTATATCATTTGTATTATTAATTTCTAGATTAGTAATTTTTTATAGAAAAGAATATATAATAGAAGATATTAATATTAATCGATTTATTTTATTAGTATTAAGATTTGTTATATCAATAATAATGTTAATTATTAGTCCAAATTTAATTAGAATTTTATTAGGGTGGGATGGGTTAGGATTAGTTTCTTATTGTTTAGTGATTTATTTTCAAAATGTAAAATCTTATAATGCAGGTATATTAACTGCTTTATCTAATCGAATTGGAGATGTAGCTTTATTATTAGCAATTGCTTGAATATTAAATTATGGAAGTTGAAATTATATTTATTATTTGGATTTAATAAATAGAGAATATCAAATAATAATTATTGGTTATTTAGTAATATTAGCAGCTATGACTAAAAGAGCTCAAATTCCATTTTCTTCGTGATTACCTGCTGCTATGGCAGCTCCAACACCTGTTTCTGCTTTAGTTCATTCTTCTACATTAGTAACTGCAGGGGTTTATTTATTAATTCGATTTAATATTTTATTAACAGATTCATTGTCTGGACAAATTTTATTATTAGTTTCAGGTTTAACAATATTTATAGCAGGTTTAGGGGCAAATTTTGAGTTTGATTTAAAAAAAATTATTGCTTTATCAACTTTAAGACAGTTAGGTTTAATAATAAGAATTTTATCAATAGGATTTTATAAATTAGCATTTTTTCATTTATTAACTCATGCTTTATTTAAAGCTTTATTATTTATATGTGCGGGGGTAATTATTCATAATATAAAAAATATACAAGATATTCGAGTAATGGGAGGTTTAATTATAAGTATGCCTTTAACTTGTAGATGTTTTAATATTGCAAATTTAGCATTATGTGGAATACCTTTTTTAGCAGGGTTTTATTCAAAGGATTTAATTTTAGAAATTGTATCTATATCTTATGTAAATTTTTTTTCTTTTTTTCTTTTTTTTTTTTCTACTGGTTTAACAGTAAGTTATTCTTTTCGGTTAGTTTATTATTCTATAACAGGAGGGTATATAGGAGTTTCTTTAAATATGTTAAATGATTATGGGTGAATTATAAGATTTAGAATTTTTAGTTTAATGATTATAGCAATTATTGGAGGAAGAATATTGAATTGATTAATATTTTTTAATAGATCTATAATTTGTTTACCAATAAGTATAAAAATATTAACTTTATTTGTTTGCGTATTAGGGGGATTATTTGGTTATTTAGTTAGCAATGTAAATTTTTTTTTTATGAATAAATCTTTATATTTTTATAAAATAAGAACTTTTACTGGATTAATATGATTTATACCTGTAATTTCTACTTTAGGAATTATTAAAATACCTTTAATTTTAGGATTAAATTGTTTTAAAATTTTTGATCAAGGGTGAAGAGAATATTTTGGAGCACAAATATTATATATTCAATTGAAAAATTATTCTTTATATGTTCAAGAATTTCAAAATAATAATTTAAAAATTTATTTAATAAGTTATTTATTATGATTATTTATATTAATTTTAATATTTAATTAAATTTAAATAGCTTATAGATTAGAGCGTAACATTGAAGATGTTAAAGAAATTAATGTAATTTTTAAATATATTTATAAAAAATAAAATTTTATTTTTACATTGAAAATGTAATGTTTTAGTTTTACTTAAACTATAAAAATATGATGATCAAGAAAAAGCTGCTAACTTTTTTCTTTAATGGTTTAATTCCATTTATATTTTTAATTGGAATAAATAAATTCAATGATATCATTAACAGTAATATACCTCTTTTTGGTTTCAATTAATAAGATAAATTGAAAAATTCAATATTTTTTAAATGCAAATTAAATGTTATAGTTAACTATTATCCTTAAAAATAAGGGTGAATTTTCACCTAAAATTAGGTCGAAACTAATTGCAATAAATCGCTTCAAATTTAATTATTTCATTCTAAAGCTCCTTGGTTTCATTCATGATATAATCCAATTAAAAGAATAAAAATAAAAGTAAAACTAGTAATTAATCAATTTATTAAGTTGGAAGATTTAATAATTAAAATTATAGGTAAAATTAATGCAATTTCTACATCAAAAATTAAAAAAATAATAGCGATTAGGAAAAATCGTAAAGAAAATGGTAAACGTGAGTAATTTATAGGGTCAAATCCACATTCAAAAGGAGAACATTTTTCTCGGTCTATAAATGTTTTTTTTGAAATTAATGTAGAAATAAATATTATAATTATAGTAATTAAAAAAATTACAATACTAAAAATTAAAATTAAATAAATTATTTATACTAAAATTATTTAGTCCATGTGATTGGAAGTCACATATACAATGTATATACTTTATAAATATCTACCTCATCAATAAATAGAAATATATAAAAATAATCAAACTACATCAACAAAATGTCAATATCAAGCAGCAGCTTCAAATCCAAAGTGATGAGTTTTAGAAAAATGATTAGAAATATGTCGAAGAAAGCAAATTAATAAAAAGGAAGTTCCAATTAAAACATGTAATCCGTGGAATCCAGTAGCTATAAAAAAAGTTGACCCATAAACATTATCTGCAATAGTAAAATAAGATTCAATATATTCATAAGCTTGAAGAATAGAAAAGTAAATTCCTAATAAAATTGTAAAAAATAAACTTTGAATAGTTTGAGAATGATTTCTTTCTATTAATCTATGGTGGGCTCAAGTTACTGTAATTCCTGAAGATAATAAAATTGTTGTATTTAAAAGAGGAATATTAAAAGGGTTAAAAGCTATAATTCCTGAAGGAGGTCAAATTATTCCTAATTCGATAGTAGGGGAAAGACTACTATGGAAAAAAGCTCAAAAAAAAGAAATAAAAAAGAAGACTTCAGATACAATGAATAAAATTATACCTCATCGTATTCCTAATGTAACAACAAAAGTATGTAATCCTTGAAAGGTTCTTTCTCGAGAGATGTCTCGTCATCATTGATATATAGTTAATATTGTTATAAAAGTTCCTAATAAAAGTAATATTATATTATATTGATGAAATCATTGAATTAATCCTGATATTATAGTTATTGCTCTAATAGCTCCCGTTAAAGGTCAGGGACTATAATCAACTAAATGAAAGGGATGATTTGAATGTGTTGACATTAATTTACTTCTCTAGAATATAAAGTACTTAAAATTGCAAATACATAGGATTGAATAATAGCTACTGCTGATTCAAGGACTAATAAGGCAATTTGTGTTATTAAAATTAATGATAAAATTAAATAAGAAGAGGATATAGGTCCTGTATTTCCTAGTAAAGTTAAAAGGAGGTGTCCAGCAATTATATTAGCTGTTAATCGAACAGCTAAAGTTCCTGGGCGAATTACATTTCTGATAGTTTCAATACATACTATAAAAGGTATTAAAATATTTGGAGTTCCTTGAGGAACTAAATGGGCAAATATATGTTGGGTATGGGTGAATCATCCATAAATTATAAAACTAAATCATAAAGGAAAAGCTAATGTTAGAGTTAAAGTTAGATGACTAGTACTAGTAAAAATATAGGGAAAAAGGCCTAAAAAATTATTGAATATGATTAAAGAAAAAAGTGAAATAAATATTAAAGTTCTTCCATTATAATTTGTAGAATTAAAAAGTAGTTTGAATTCTTTATGAAGAGTAATTAAAATATTATTTCAGATAATTTGAAATCGATTGGGTATTAATCAATAAGAAGATGGAATAATTAATAATCCAATAAAAGTTCTAGTTCAATTTAAAGATAGATTGAAAAAAGTAGTTGAAGGGTCAAATACAGAAAATAAATTAGTTATCATTTTCAATTTATAGAATTTTTTTTAAATATTAAAGATTGAGAAGTTTGAGGTAAAGATAAAATATTACAATAATATGTTTTTATAATAAATAATAAAAATGTAATAGAAAAAATAAAAAATAAAGTTAATCAACTGATAGGGGCTATTTGAGGAATTAAAAAATATTAAATTTAGATAAATATTTTTAGTTTGACATACTAAAGTTTTTGTTTAAACTAATTTTTTAAATTAAAATATGTTTTATTAAGATCATTAGAAGTAAGTGCTAATTTACTATTATATGATTTAAGAGATCATTACTTGCTTTCAGTCATCTAATGAATTAATAGAAGATGAAATTCATTTAATAAAAAAATTTATTGGAATTCTTTCAATAACAATAGGTATAAAACTATGATTAGCTCCACAAATTTCTGAACATTGTCCAAAAAATAGACCAGGTTGGTTTATAAGGAAATTAGTTTGATTTAATCGTCCTGGAGTAGCGTCAATTTTAACTCCTAAGGATGGAATAGTTCAGGAATGAAGAACGTCAGTTGCTGTTACTAATACACGAATTTGATTATTATAAGGTAAAATAATTCGATTATCAACATCTAAGAGTCGAAATCTATTTATTTCAAGATTATTAGAAGGAATTATGTAAGAATCAAATTCTAAATTTAAAAAATTAGAATATTCATAACTTCAATATCATTGGTGTCCAATAGTTTTTAATGTAATTAAAGGAGAATTAATTTCATCTAATAAATATAATAATCGAATTGAAGGAAGGGCAATAAATATTAAAATAATAGCGGGGAGGATAGTTCAAATAATTTCAATAATTTGTCCATGCAATAAATAGCGATTAGTAAATTTATTAAAAAATAATATAAATATAATATAAGCAATTAAAGTTGTAATTATAATTAAAATTAAAATTGTATGATCATGAAAAAAATTTAATTGTTCTATTAATGGGGATAATCTATTTTGAAGACCTAAATTTGATCATGTTGCCATTATTCTAATAAAAGGATAAAATCTTTATATATGAAGCTTAAATTCATTGCACTAATCTGCCATATTAGAAATTAGAAGAGAGTAAAGGAAGTTCAGAATAAGAATGTTCTATAGGTGGTATAGAGTGGAATCATTCAATAGAAGAAGAAAGTTGTATAGGGAAAGAAGGTGTACGTTGAGAAATTATACTTTCTCAGATAATAAAAAGAAAAAATAAAATTGCGAATAATGAAATTATTCTACCTAAAGAAGAAATAATATTTCATGTAAGATAGCTGTCAGGAAAATCTGAATATCGACGAGGTATTCCGGCTAAACCTAAGAAATGTTGGGGGAAAAATGTTAAATTTACTCCAATAAATATAATTGAAAATTGAATTTTTAATCATAAAGGATTTATAGTTAATCCTGTTAATAAAGGGTATCAATGAACAAATCCCCCTATAATAGCAAATACTGCTCCTATAGATAAAACATAATGAAAATGAGCTACTACATAATAAGTATCATGTAAAATAATATCAATAGAAGAGTTAGCAAGAATTACACCAGTTAATCCTCCTACAGTAAATAAAAATACAAATCCTAAGGCTCAAAGAAGAGCAGGGCTATAATTTAATTGGGATCCATGTAGTGTAGCTAATCAACTAAAAATTTTAATTCCTGTAGGAACTGCAATAATTATAGTAGCAGAAGTGAAGTAAGCTCGAGTATCAACATCTATTCCTACAGTAAATATATGATGGGCTCATACAATAAATCCAAGAAGTCCAATAGCTAGCATAGCATAAATTATTCCTAAAGTTCCAAAGGTTTCTTTTTTACCTCTTTCTTGAGTAATAATATGAGAAATTATACCAAATCCCGGTAAAATTAAAATATAAACTTCAGGATGTCCAAAGAATCAAAATAAATGTTGATATAAAATCGGATCTCCACCTCCAATAGGGTCGAAAAATGAAGTATTAAAATTTCGGTCAGTTAAAAGTATAGTAATAGCTCCGGCTAGGACTGGTAAAGAAAGAAGTAAAAGAATAGCAGTAATTACAACTGATCATACAAATAAAGGTATTCGATCTAATGTAATTCCTGTAGATCGTATATTAATTACAGTAGTAATAAAATTTACAGCTCCAAGAATAGATGAAATTCCAGCTAAATGTAAAGAAAAAATTGATAAGTCAACTGAAGCTCCAGTATGAGCTAAATTTGAAGAAAGTGGGGGATAAACTGTTCATCCAGTTCCTGCTCCATTTTCAACTATACTTCCTGCTAATAGTAATGTTAAAGAAGGAGGAAGAAGTCAAAAACTTATATTGTTTATTCGAGGGAAGGCCATATCAGGGGCTCCTAATATTAAAGGAACTAATCAATTTCCGAATCCTCCAATTATGATGGGTATTACTATAAAGAAAATTATAATGAAAGCATGAGCAGTAACAATAACATTATAAATTTGGTCACTTCCAATAAAGGCTCCAGGGTGTCTTAATTCTGTTCGAATTAAAATACTTAAAGAAGTTCCTACTATTCCAGATCAAGCCCCAAAAATAAAATATAAAGTTCCAATATCTTTATGGTTAGTGGAAAATAATCATTGTCGCAAAAATAAGAATTAAAAGATTAATACAAGTATTTTCAGTTTTGAAGACTATTAGTTTAATTAACTTAAATTCTTAAATAATTTAAAGTTCCAATATCTTTATGGTTAGTGGAAAATAATCATTGTCGCAAAAATAAGAATTAAAAGATTAATACAAGTATTTTCAGTTTTGAAGACTATTAGTTTAATTAACTTAAATTCTTAAATAATTATATAAATTAAAGAAATTAAAATTAAACCAAAAATGGAAAAAAAATTAAAAATTAAAGAAAAATTTATATTTTTATAGATATAATTATTTAGTAATATTCAAGAATTTTTATTATAATTTAGTATAAAAATTCTGTAGGATATACGTAAATAAAAAAATAATGTAATTAATGAAAAACAAACAATTAAAAAAAGTAAAAAATAATGATTTATAAAAATAAGATTTTGAATTACTAGTCATTTAGGTAGAAATCCTAAAAAGGGGGGTAATCCTCCTAAAGAAAGTAAATTTAAAAATAAAAAAAAATTAATAATTGGATTTAAAAAAGAAAAATTAAAAATTTGATTAAAATAAAAAATTTTGAAATTATTAAATAAAAAAATAATAGAACTAGATAAAAAAAAATATAAAGAAAAGTAAATTAGTCATAATAATTCGTTGTTTATTATAGCAATAAGTATTCATCCTAAATGATTAATTGAAGAAAAAGCTATTAATTTACGTAAAGAAGTTTGATTTAATCCTCCAAGAGAACCAATAATTACAGATAGTATAATTGAAATTATAAAAAAATTATAATTACAATTATATGAAATTAATATTAGAGGAGCAATTTTTTGTCATGTTATTAAAATTAATCTATTTATTCAATTTAAACCTTCTATAACATTAGGAAATCAAAAATGAAAGGGGGCAGTTCCACTTTTTAAGAATAAAGTAGATAATATTAGTAATTCATTAAAATTATTTATTATAATTCAATTGTTATTAAAAATTAATAAATTAAGGATAATTGAAAATAATAAGATTGAAGAAGCAAAAGCTTGAATTAAAAAATATTTAAGGCTTCTTTCTGAGGTTATTAAATTTTTTTTACCTTCATTTATTAGGGGGATAAATGAAAGTAAATTGATTTCTAATCCTATTCAAGCGCTTAATCAAGAATTTGAAGAAATTGTAATTAATGACCCAAAAATTAATATAATAAAAAAAATATTAAAATTTTTAATTAAAAAGAAAAGGATTAAAACCTTTATAGTTGAGGTATGAACCCAAGAGCTTAATTAGCTTATCTTTTTATATTTTAGTATATGATGTACAAAAGTTTTTGATTCTTTAAGAAATAGTTTAATTCTATTAAATATAAATAATGAATAAAGAAAGTTCTTTATAGTTTACCCTATCAAGGTAATCCTTTTAATCAGGCAATTCATTTTTTTTTATTATTATTAATATTTTTTAAAAAAACGGAACAAAAGATAAAAAATAAGAATATTTAAAGAGATTAAATGGCTGAAAATAGGTAATAAATTGTAAATTTATTTATGAAATTTAAAATTTCTTTAATCAAAACTTTATATTCAATAATGATATTAGATTGCAATTCTAAAGGAATAATAAATAATTATTAAAGTTTATTAAAATAATATAAAATTTTATATTAAATATTAAATTATTTAATAATATATAATATATATATATATATAAATATTTAATATAATATATAAATAATATATATAAATAAAATAATAAATCAAGGTACTTATATAAATAACAGTGAATTATTTATAAGCCTATGGGTCCTAAGATTAAAAAAATAAACAAATATATATATAAAATTTTATATTTAATATAAAACAATTATATAAATTAATAATTAATTATATGTAATTAATTA